TGTCATAACCAAAAATTTCCATGGGTTCGTAAAAAATCGAATCGTTTAAACCATGATCATGAGCAAACGCATAAATATACTCCTGAAAAAGAAACGGATATAGGAAGTGTTGTTGCCGAGATCTATCTTTTTCTAAATATCCTTGTAATTCTTCCATTTACATTTCTACTTGAGCCAGAGGCAGGAGGTTTTTCTTGGTTTATCAAATGATACATACATAGTGCAATATGGTCAGAACAGGGTATTATGTATTGTATTATGTATATAGTATAGTAAGAAAAAAATATATACCCCGGAAAAGAAAGAGGGAGTCCAATCAACAGATCTTTTTACCTTCCTTTTCTATCCAATTGGTTTATGTTCGTTATAATTACAACAGGAGAAAAAATCCTTTATTTTTGCAACCCAATCGCTCTTTTGACTTTGGAATAAATTCTCTTTATCAATATACTGTTTCTTCTACACATCCGTCTACAATCCATAATAAAGAATAATTAGGATTCTGAAAAAAAAAAAGAAAAAATCAATGGTTCACTCACAGGAGAACCCACTCTTTCCCGCATTAGGCACTAATTCATTTTTAACATCTAATTAGATCGGGTAATCATTCCAATTAAGAACATAAGCTCGTTGCTTTTTATTTTACCAGAATTGGAGCCATAGAGCTCTATCCATTTATTCACTAGACCCAACTGTAAATGTGAATTTCTTTTGTCCCCTTCCAAAAATCAAAACAATCTTTTGGAACTGTAATGATTCGGTAAGGATAAACTCAAAGTTCTACTTTAACTTTGACTTTCATTTCAAATTAAATAAATTAATAAAATAGAAAATCTAATAAAATAATAAATTGATTTTATTACGACATGCTGTTTTTTCCATTCATTACCCTTGAGGATCAGTCGTGGTCTTATAGACTATACCAATAGTCTGGACGAATTCGTTGCTTCATCCAAATGTGTAAAAGATCATAGTCGCACTTAAAAGCCGAGTACTCTACCGTTGAGTTAGCAACCCGGATAAATAGGATATGTAGATATGATCGAAATATAAAAATCAATTGAATTGCACTGCACGACCCTATCAAAACATTGAACTAGCAACACATCGAAAAGAAGGATTTTCTGATCAATTAGAAACACAAAATACCAAAATTAGCAGATCGGATTAAAAATATTCCTAATCGAAATGTAAAAATTATGACAGACCACCCATTTTTTATCAAATTCTTTTTTGATTTTCCCTAAGAAAATACATCTTGTATGAGAGTAAATGCAGCAAGGCAAACCCATCATTTGAGTGAAGGAAACAAAAAAAACCAATACGGGGTGGGGATAAACAGCCCTATTTATCTACGATCGAATTATATTTGTTCGATACACCATTGTCAATATAAAAGCAATGTTGAGAAAGTAAATCAAGTAAATAAAATAAAGACTTGTGTTGGATTGGCACAACATAAATAAGAAATTGGAATGGGAAAAATTAAGGAAAAGGTAAATAAAAAATCCCCGGTTTATTCAATCAATAAAAGTACGATAAGCAAGCTTAACCCCTTGTTTGTTGTTAAATTAAATTCCCCCACCAAAATATGAATAAAGCAAGAAAAAGGAAAATGGTGTGTAAATAGAAATAATTACACAAGGATAGATACTAGTTACCCTTCCCTACTTTATTTTATTTATTTAATAATTTTGTTTTTTCCTTTAATTAACTCAAAGTTCTTTCTTTAAAGAATTCTGCCTTCTTTAAAATATCATAAACAGTTCCTGTAGGTTGAGCACCTTTTTCAAGGAAATATAGAATAGCAGGAACATTTAAATAAGTTTGATTCTTTATCGGATCATAAAAACCTACTTTTCGAAGATCTCTTCCTTCTCTTCGGAATCGAACATCAATTGCAACGATTCGATAGATGGCTCATTGGGATAGATGTAAATAAACAATGCCCCCCCTAGAAACGTATAGGAGGTTTTTTCCTCATACGGCTCGAGAAAAATGATTCCAATTTCTGTATATAATAGCAAGTGGATCCATAAAATAATGAATTTTACTATAATTTGAATTGAGTACTTTTTTCTTCTTACTTACAGAAAAAGGAAGAAATCTCATTCATACTCATAACTCAAGTTGGGTAATTCTGACAAGAAAATCCTTAGACATTTATTGAGCCGTCTCTAAACTCTTTTGTTTGTCTCATTTCGAATCTATTTTTATTCCTCAGTCTGATCCAATTGTTGAGACAATTGAAAATAGTGTTTCCTTGTTTCGGAATCCTTTATCCTTGCTTTGTGAAATCATTGGGTTTAGACATTACCTCGGGGATCCTTATTCCTTTCAAAATGGCAGCAACATACCTTTTTTTGTTATTTCTTTCTATATAAATAGAATACGAATGATTGATTCCCTTGTGATACACTTTTCATCGAAATAGTTTTACCAATTTTGAAAAATTTGACTTTTCAAACTTGTTCTGAATTTGAACCTTTCGATTTAGAATTTATATATAGTGAGGATATACTTACAGAGTTGGTCTAACTTATTGATTTTCACTAACCCTAGATTCTTTCCCTTTAAAAATGAATCAATCCTTTCTTCTCGAGCTTCATCATGTACTATTTACTTATAACCCAACACAAATTAGGTTCCGGGCAGAACAGAACAAACTATGTCGAGCCAAGAGCATCTTCATTACTATAGAAGATGGCGGATGTAAAAATCCACAGCCGACCATGTCCTTCAAGTCGCACGTTGCTTTCTACCACATCGTTTCAAACGAAGTTTTACCATAACATTCCTCTAATTGAAATTTCAAAGCGGTATGGAATTGATTCAATATAAAATCATGAATAGTCATTGGTTCAACCAGTATATAATATTTCTATCTACGGATAAATAAGTATTTATCCGGATAAGGGTCAGCAAGGATCAAATTTATTTAATTTAACCCCATATTCTATCATATGAATTGAATGAAAATAAAGATATTAAATTTTACCCACATTTGACACTTGATTCCGTTTGTGAGAAACCAAACGAATTCTCAGATATGATTCTTAGAACCATTCTGAAAATTAATAAGAAAGGATTTTTCCCTTTAACAAATTATTGTTTCATGTGGAATGCAGTGTGATCCCATCTTTCGTTTCATGAAAAACGATCTGGGACGGAAGGATTCGAACCTCCGAATAACGGGACCAAAACCCGCTGCCTTACCGCTTGGCCACGCCCCATTTTGATTTCTATTCGATATTAATCAACACTAATATTGGTATTGGTTATTCGTCAATCCCAACCCAAATACACAAAAACATATGGGATATTTTGTTGCTAGGATTCAAGACATGTAGATATAGAATCAAAAAAATTCATTGATCATTACATAGAATTCAATTAAGATATTGTATGAAAGTTGAATTCCTTATATTCTCATTTTAGAATGATAATGGGGGGAGGGACTTTTTATTTGGGAAAGTCCGAACCGAAGAAAAAGAAGGATTTCTTGATCTGCCTTTTTTATTTTTCCCTTATAAAAAAAACTCAAAATTATCTAATCCACAAGAACGAAATGCTTGTTATGCTTAATATCTTTAGTTTAATCGGTATCTGTCTTAATTCTGTCCTTTATTCGAGTAGTTTTTTCTTCGCCAAATTGCCCGAAGCTTATGCCATTTTCAATCCAATCGTAGATGTTATGCCTGTCATACCTCTATTCTTTTTTCTCTTAGCCTTTGTTTGGCAAGCCGCTGTAAGTTTTCGATGAAATCTTTAATACTCTGCTAAATTGATGATGTATTTGATAAAAAAATTCTAAAAATTGATAAGATCAGATAAGTCTTACATTACGAACCCTCGATTCAAAAATAGAAATTCTTGTATATTGAATGAATAACCGCAGCGATGAATTTGGATCAGCCTTTTCCCCGTTCTGACCTTCCGGTGAGTATGGACTATTAGGTACTCCATAATACCTAATTATTGATATGACAAGAAATTTCGGGTAACGAATGAATCAAAATCTTATTACAAATAAATTCGTTTTATTTTTCATTTTTTGGGGTGTCAAAACAAAAAAAATGGTATATGTGGTAAAAAATAGGCAATCTATTCCCCTTTTTCAAAAAAAAAAAATGATCTTGGAGATTGTGTAATGCTTACTCTCAAACTCTTTGTTTACACAGTAGTGATATTCTTTGTTTCCCTTTTTATCTTTGGATTCTTATCTAATGATCCAGGACGCAATCCTGGACGTGAGGAATAAAAAATTTCTAGTTTTTTTTTCTTTTAAAAAAATTAATTCTTAATAATCTTATTTGTTTCATACATTTAACTATGATAAAATCAAGGGATGAGAATCTTTTCGAATTCGAAAATACCAAGTGATCAGAGAAAGCGGAAAGAGAGGGATTCGAACCCTCGGTACAAATAATTTGTACAACGGATTAGCAATCCGCCGCTTTAGTCCACTCAGCCATCTCTCCTAATTTAAAATTGAAAATTTGTTATGTGATGTAACACGTGAAATAAAGATTGATAAAAATCCACCTTCTTCTCTTTATTTTCTTTTTTCATTTGATTTTTATTTATTTAATCTTATTTAACTTTATTATTATTATTTATTTTATTATATTATTCTATTTTAATAAAAAAAAAAATATTATTATATTATTAAAATAGAAATTAGAAATATTCTAAAAAATAATAGAAATTTTTTAAATAGCTATTAAAATTTAAACTTAAACAAAGTATTTAATATTTAGATAAAATAATTTAAATAAAATAAAAGTAAAGGTATATATTTATACTAAGAGGTATATATTTATTATAGTATAAATATATTATGTATAATAAAATATGTAAAAATATGTATAAGAAAAAGATAGAAAAAAGCAATTGATCAGGAATTCAATATAGATAATGACTCAAAACGGATCTCCTCAATAGAAAGAATATCTTAGTTCTTTGATTTTATATGAAAGGTTTATTCTCCCGGCCTGATC